AAATTGATTCAGAAAGTCAAGCAAAATCTTTAAAATTTTTATTTGATATAATTCCAACAGATGCAAATGATCAAACACCAAAATCTATTGGAATAGAAGAAATCGGTAAAAAGGTTTCGCGATGGTCATACAAATTGACCGATGATTTGGAAGAACCGGAAGAAGAAAATGAGGAACAACCAAAAGAAGATCATGAAATTCGTGCAAGAAAAGCCAAACGGGTGGTAATTTATACTGATAATGGTCGGGATATGAATTCTATTACTAATACTACTAATACTGATAGTAGTGATAGTGATCGGGAGGAAGAAATCGCTTTGATACGTTACTCACAACAATCTGATTTTCGTCGGGAAATAATCAAAGGATCCATGCGTGCTCAAAGACGTAAAACAGTTACTTGGGAATTATTTCAAGTAAATGTGCATTCACCACTTTTTTTGGATCGAATAGAAAAAACATTTTTTTTTTCTTTTTTTGATATCTCTGAAGTGATGAATCTCATTTTTAGGAATTTCACGGGTAAAAAACCAGAATTAAAAAATTCTGATTTTGAGGAGGAAGAAACAAAAGAAGGGGAGAAAAGAGACAAAGAGAAAAAAGAAGAAAATGAACGAATAGAAATAGCGGAAGCTTGGGATAGCATTATATTTGCTCAAATAATAAGAGGTTTAATGTTAGTAAGCCAATCTTTTCTTAGAAAATACATTATATTACCTTTATTGATAATAGGTAAAAATATTGGCCGTATGTTATTATTTCAATTCCCCGAGTGGCATGAGGATTTAAGGGAATGGAATAGAGAAATGCATATTAAATGCACCTATAATGGCGTTCAATTATCAGAAACAGAATTTCCAAAGGATTGGTTAACAGATGGTATTCAGATAAAGATTTTATTTCCTTTCTGTTTAAAACCTTGGCGAAGATCTAAAAAAAGATCTCATCATAGAGATCCAATGAAAAAAAAAGGAAAAAGGGAAAATTTTTGTTATTTAACCGTTTGGGGAATGGAAACAGAATTTCCTTTTGGTTCTCCCCGAAAACGACCTTCTTTTTTTGAACCCATATATAAGGAACTAAAAAAAAAAATAAGAAAAATAAAAAAAAAATCTTTTCTAATTCTAAAAGTTTCAAAAGAAAAAACAAAATGGGTCATCAAAACACTTCTAGTTATAAAACAAATAATGAAGAAACTTGAAAAAGTGAAGCCAATTTTGTTATTTGAATTGAAGAAGGTGAAAGTATCTGAACTCAATGAAAATGTAGAAGATTCCAATAATAAAATTATTAATGAATCCCCAGTTCTAATTAGATCCATGAATTGGACAAAATACTCGCTTATAGAAAAAAAAATAAAAGATCTTTCAGATAAGACAATCACAATCAGAAATCAAATAAAAAAAATCACTAAAGAAAAGAAGAAAGCAATTCTAACCTGTGGTGATAAAAGGTCGGAAACAAAAACAATTTTGCAGATATTCAAAAGAAAAAATACCCGATTAATGCGCAAATCACTTTATTTTCTAAAATATTTTATTGAAAAACTATATATGGATACCTTACTATCTATAATTAGTATTTCTAGGATCAATCTGCAACCTTCAACAAAAAAAATTGTCAATAAATCGATTTACATTTACAAGGATGAAAGAAATCAAGAAAGAATTGACGAAACAGATCAAAATACAATGAACTTCGTTTCTAATATAAAAAATTCCATTTCTAATCCTAATATGAGTGATAATTCAAATATTTATTACGACTTATCTTCTGTGTCCCAAGCATATGTATTTTACAAATTATCACAAAGCCAATTACTTAACAGGTATCACTTAAAATCTGTTCTTCAATGTCGCAGTACCTATCCTTTTCTTAAGGATAAACTAAAATTTTATTGTATTAAACGAGGAATATTTGATTCCCAATCAAGACACAAGAAAATTCATAAGTCCGGAATGAATGAATGGAAAAATTGGCTAAAGGGTCATTATCAATACAATTTATCTCGTAACAAATGGTCTCAATTAGTGCCGAAAAAATGGCGAAATAGAATCAATCAACATTGTAGCATTCAAAAGAACAACTCAATGAAATTATATTTATATAAAAAAAAAAAATACCAATTAATTCATTCCCTAAAAGAAAATTCCTATGCACTAGATTTAATGACAAGTCAAAAACACAAATTAAAAAAAAACTATGGATATGATCTTTTAGCAAAAAAATATATAAATTATGTAGATAACAAAGACTCATATAATTATGGACAACAATTACAAGCAAACAAAGACCAAGAAATTCCATATAATTTCAATACATTGAATCCCGAATCGTTTTATGTATTGATAAGTACTATTAATAATTATCTAGAAAAAGGATATATTCTTGATACGCATAAAAATCTGGATAGAAAATATTTTGATTGTAGAATTCTCCATTTTTGTGTTAAAAAGAATATAGATGGTAAAGCCAGGACCAATACGCATATTGATACCAAAATTGATAAAAAAACTAAGACTGAAAAAACACAAATTCAAAAATTGAAAAAAGAAAATCTTTCTTTTCTTACAATTCATCAAGAAATCAACACACCTAATCAAGAAAAAAACTTTTTTGATTGGATGGGAATGAATCAAAAAAGGGTTTCTCATACCATATCAAATTTAGAACCTTGGTTCTTCCCAGAATTTGTGTTACTTTTTAATGCATATCAACTGAAACCGTGGATCATGCCAATCAAATTACTTCTTTTGAATATTTATTTCATAGAAATAGATATTAGTCAAAATCCAAATATCAACGTAATAAAAAAAAAAAACCAGATATTATCTAGTCAAAAGGATTCTATCAAACAAGAAAAAAGCGAACAAGAAGGCCAAGGAAGCCTTGGCTCAGATATACGAAAACAAAATCAACAGAAAGATATTGAAGAAAATTACACAAGATCAGACGTTAATAAAAAAGGTAAAAAGAAAAAACAATCCAAGAACAACAAGAAAGGGGAACTAGATTTCTTCCTGAAAAAATTTTTCCTTTTTCAATTAAGATGGGATGATCCCTTGAATCAAAGAATATTTAATAATATCAAGGTATTTTGTCTCCTACTGAGACTGAAAGATCCAAAAGAAATTACTATATCCTCTATTCAAAGGGGAGAAATGCGTCTAGATGTAATACTAATTCGAAAGGATTCGGCTCTTTCAGAATTGATAAAAAAGGGAATATTGATTATCGAACCCCTTCGTCTATCTATAAGAAAAGATGGAAAATTCATTATGTATCAAACTATAAACATAGGTATTTCATTAGTGGATAAGAAAAAGCGCCAAACACCTAATGGAAAATGCATAAAAAAAAGATATGTTGATAAGAAAATTTTTAATATATCACTTGGACAAAATAACAACATACTTTTGAATGGCGATCAAGATCATTACAATTTCCTTGTTCCCGAAAATATTCTATCTCCCAGACGCCGTAGAGAATTGAGAACTCTAATTTGTTTTAATTCCCCTAATTGGAATGTTGTGGATAGAAATCCATTATTTTGCAATGAAAATAACATAAGAAACTCTAGACCATTTTTAAATGAGGAGAAAGGTCTTAATCAGAATACAGATTCAAAAGAATTCATTAAATGCAAATTGTTTCTTTGGCCAAATTACCGATTAGAAGATTTAGCTTGTATGAATCGTTATTGGTTTAATACCAATAATGGTAGTCGTTTCAGTATGTTAAGGATACATATGTATCCCCGATTTAGAATTAGTTAATATTCTATTTCCGATTTATCGTGTTACATTTTGGATAGATAAAAAAAGCTAAAAGATTATGCCTAAGCTATGTTAGATCTTGGTACATAATATATATATATTTTTTTTATATATTTTATTTATATATTTTATTTATATATTTTTATATTTTATTTATATATTTTATATATTTTTTTATTTTATATATTTTTTTCTTTTCTTTGCATCTAATCTAAAATGATTGTCTCTTCCTGGAACCAATTCAGCAAAGAAATCGTTCTCTTTCGTGACTACATAACATAAATTCATTATTTTTTCTATCCAAATCAAATTGGAATTTGATTTGGATAGAAAAAATAAAAAAAGTATATTATACGAAAAATCTAAATTATTTTGTGTACTAGATTAAAAAAGCAGCATAATCATAATATAATTATTATTATTTTATTATTTTTCCTGATTGGTAAACCTGATTGGTAAAATCTATGGAAAAGAAAGAAAAAGATAGACAAATTTTTTATGGTCAAAAATTCATTTATTTCACTTATTCCACAAGAAGAAAAAGAAGAAAACAGAGGTTCTGTTGAATTTCAAGTAGTAAGTTTTACCAATAAGATACGGAGGCTTACTTCACATTTGGAATTGCACAAAAAAGATTTTTTATCACAAAGAGGTTTACGAAGAATTCTTGGAAAACGCCAACGTCTATTGGCTTATTTGTCAAAGAAAAATAGAGTACGTTATAAGAAATTAATTGATCAGTTGGATATTCGGGAGTCTAAAAAATTTTAAATTTTTCGTTTGAATTTTTTTATTTAATAGTTATTAAATTTTTCATTTTGATGAACTTCTTTTTTTTGAAGAATTCATAGAATAATGAATTAAGGAAGAAAAGATATGACTGTACCAGCTACGAGAAAGGATCTCATGATAGTTAATATGGGTCCTCAACACCCATCAATGCATGGTGTTCTTCGATTGATCGTTACTCTCGACGGTGAAGATGTTATCGACTGTGAACCCATATTGGGCTATTTACACAGAGGGATGGAAAAAATAGCGGAAAACCGAACAATTATACAATATCTACCTTATGTAACACGTTGGGATTATTTAGCTACTATGTTCACGGAAGCAATAACGGTAAATGCACCAGAGCAACTGGAAAATGTTCAAGTGCCTAAAAGAGCCAGCTATATCAGAGTAATTATGCTGGAGCTGAGCCGTATAGCCTCTCATTTATTATGGCTTGGACCCTTTATGGCGGATATCGGTTCGCAAACTCCCTTTTTCTATATTTTCAGAGAGAGGGAATTGATATATGATCTATTCGAAGCCGCCACTGGTATGCGAATGATGCATAATTATTTCCGCATCGGAGGAGTAGCTGCTGATCTACCTTATGGCTGGATAGATAAATGTTTGGATTTTTGCGATTATTTTTTAACAGGAATTGTTGAATATCAAAAACTTATTACGCGAAATCCCATTTTTTTGGAACGAGTTGAGGGAGTGGGCATTATTGGTGGGGAAGAAGCAATAAATTGGGGTTTATCAGGACCAATGTTACGAGGTTCCGGAATTGAATGGGATCTTCGTAAAATTGATGATTATGAGTGTTACAATGAATTCGATTGGGAAGTCCAATGGCAAAAAGAAGGAGATTCATTAGCTCGTTATTTAGTACGAATCGGTGAAATGAGAGAATCCATAAAAATTATTCAACAGGCTCTAGAAGGAATTCCCGGAGGACCCTATGAAAATTTGGAAGTTCGACGCTTTGATAGAGAAAAAAATTCCGAATGGAATGATTTTGAATATAGATTTATTAGTAAAAAACCTTCCCCCAATTTTGAATTGTCGAAACAAGAACTTTATGTGAGAGTAGAAGCCCCAAAGGGAGAATTAGGAATTTATTTGATAGGCGATAATAGTGTCTTCCCTTGGAGATGGAAAATTCGTCCACCAGGTTTTATCAATTTGCAAATTCTTCCTCAGTTAGTTAAAAGAATGAAATTGGCTGATATCATGACGATACTAGGTAGTATAGATATTATTATGGGGGAAGTTGACCGTTAAAATGATAATTGATACGACAGAAGTACAAACTATCAATTCTTTTTCTACATCGGAATCCTTAAAGGAAGTCTATGGACTCATTTGGATTTTTGTACCCATTTTGACTCTTATATTGGGAATTACAATAGGGGTACTGGTAATTGTGTGGTTAGAAAGAGAAATATCTGCAGCGATACAACAGCGTATTGGACCTGAGTTTGCGGGTCCTTTGGGAATTCTTCAAGCTATAGCAGATGGGACAAAACTACTTTTTAAGGAGGATCTCTTACCCTCGAGAGGAGATATTCGTTTGTTTAGTATTGGACCGTCTATTGCGGTCATATCAATTCTACTAAGTTTTTTAGTAATTCCTTTTGGATATGGCCTCGTTTTAGCCGATCTCAGTATAGGTGTTTTTTTATGGATCGCCATTTCAAGTATTGCTCCTATTGGTCTTCTTATGTCAGGATATGGATCAAATAATAAATATTCTTTTTTGGGTGGTCTACGAGCTGCTGCTCAATCCATTAGTTATGAAATACCATTAACTCTTTGTGTGTTATCAATATCTCTACGTGTGATTCGTTAAAACATGACCTTTCTTCCTAGAAATAGAGGAAGAGACTGAATGTATTGAATAAATTTGTCTTTTTATTCATCATTCGGGTTAGTCAGTTAAACCAGATAGTTATATGAGTGAAACAAAACAACTTATAAATTTGCAGTAATAAAATAAAATCTCATTTCATATGTACAAGAAAAAATTAAAGTAAATATAAACAGTGTAAACTGTTTACCCCAAGATTGAGTCAGTCATCATATTTTGAAGCGGGTGCAAAAGATTAACTGCATGGAGTTTCCATTACTGTTTTGTAGGTATTACCATACCGTAGGTCAATCAAAAAAGTCAGTGAACGGTTAGGAACACAAAAGTACACAAAGGATTTGTAATGAAGATAATGTAAAATATCAAAAAAAGATATTTCTGCATAAAATAAAAGAAATCAAAATAGGGGCTTTAAGTTAGTAGAAATGATCAAGCAGTACTTCCCTATGATTCCGATCTAGAGTATACTCCTATTCACTGATTAAAAAAATAACTATCAAGAACGAATTAATCCTTTATTTTATATTCTTCTCTTCTGAGATAGAAGAACAGGATCGAAAGAAATGGAATACAATAAATAATCGAATGACGAATAAAAAGAAAAGATCTTTATTTTATTTATTATCTATTCTTTTTTCCCACCCGACCGATATCCATAATTTAATTCTATACATATATGATATATGGGTGGAACTCTGATTTCCTAAAATTCCTAATTTTTTTATTATATATATTATTGATATAACAAGATATAAAAAGTATTTTACTGAAAGATGTAAGTTATTATAGAACAAAGAGAAAATTTTATAATTAAATTATAAGTATAAGGGATGAGATCAATTCTGAAGCACCTTTTTCTATTCTAGCAGACAGAATTCCACTGGTCTAATTTAGGACTGAGGGATTTTTATTCTATCTTCCAACAAAGGGAGCGATAATACCGAAATCCAGTCTAGTCTGTCCTTACATTTATTTGTGACCATAGAGGAGCCGTATGAAGCTAAGGTTTCATGTACGGTTTTGGAATAGCGATAAGAACAGTGATGTTTTTTTCGACTATAATTATCTAACAGTTTAAGTACAATTGATATAGTTGAAGCACAGTCCAAATATGGTTTGGGTGGGTGGAATCTGTGGCGACAGCCCATAGGGTTTATAGTTTTCCTTATTTCTTCTCTAGCTGAATGTGAGAGATTGCCCTTTGATTTGCCAGAAGCGGAGGAAGAATTAGTAGCAGGTTATCAAACCGAATATTCAGGTATCAAGTTTGGTTTATTTTATCTTGCTTCTTACTTAAATCTATTAGTTTCTTCATTATTTGTAACGGTTCTTTACTTAGGTGGGTGGAATTTCTCTCTTCCATACATATATATTCCCGAACTTTTCGGAATAAATGTAGTCTTTGGAATGACAATTGGTATCTTTATTACATTAGCTAAAGCTTATTTGTTTCTGTTCATTTGTATCGCAACAAGATGGACTTTACCTAGGCTGAGAATGGATCAGTTATTAAATCTTGGATGGAAATTTCTTTTACCTATTTCTTTGGGTAATCTATTATTAACAACTTCTTCCCAACTAGTTTCACTATAAATAACAGAATACGATAACAATATTTTATTTTAGATTCAGAACCTCTTTCAAACAAGAGAAAGAAACTTCAAATTTTTCATGGATATCTACAATATGTTCCCTATGGTGACTGGATTCATGAATTATGGTCAACAAACAATACGAGCTGCAAGGTACATTGGTCAAAGTTTTATAATTACCTTATCCCACACAAATCGTTTACCTGTAACTATTCAATATCCTTATGAAAAATCAATTACATCAGAGCGTTTCCGTGGTCGAATTCACTTTGAATTTGATAAATGTATTGCTTGTGAAGTATGTGTTCGTGTATGTCCTATAGATCTACCTGTTGTAGATTGGAGATTTGAAAGAGATATGAAAAAGAAACAATTGCTTAATTATAGTATAGATTTTGGAGTCTGTATATTTTGTGGTAACTGTGTCGAGTATTGTCCAACAAATTGTTTATCAATGACTGAAGAATATGAACTTTCTACTTATGATCGTCACGAATTAAATTATAATCAAATTGCTTTGGGTCGGTTACCAGTGTCAGTAATTGGAGATTACACAATTCAAACAGTTATAAATTCGACTCAAATAAAAATAGACAAATAAAAACAAAAATAACCCCTTTGAGTTAAGAACAATTACCAACTACTAAGTAAGGTAAGATTTTTTTGACATAAACGATTAAAGCTTTTTAATTTTAATTTTGCTTTGGTTAGTCAGTTATTATCAATAATAATTATATAATTGTCTATATAATTGTTGAGAATTACTCTTTGTTTGACTTAAACTGTTTGACTTAAACTGAGAATATATTTCTTTTCCCACAATAATTTGGAAATAGAGAATTCCAAGTACTCTTTTTTTCTTTCGGATAAGAAAATAGGATTAGCCCAATAAGTTTATCTATATTATATCTACATTAATCCATATTCATATTACGATTCAATTCAATTAGGAATGTATCATATACAAGAAAAATAGAGGAATTCCTTTTCCTTTCCTGAACCCTTCAGTAAGGTTATGATTTGACTTTTTTATATTATATTTTATTTTATATATAATGGATTTACCTGGACCAATGCATGATATTCTTGTAGTATTTTTGGGATTAGTTCTTGTATTAGGAGGTCTAGGGGTAGTATTGTTTACCAATCCAATTTATTCCGCCTTTTCCTTGGGATTGGTTCTTGTTTGCATATCCTTATTCTATATTCCATCGAATTCCTTTTTTGTAGCTGCTGCGCAGCTCCTTATTTATGTGGGAGCCGTAAATATCCTAATTCTATTTGCGGTAATGTTCATGAATGGTTCAGAATATTCTACTAATTCGTATTTTTTGACCATTGGGGATAGAGTTACTTCACTGGTTTGTATAAGTATTGTTTTTTCACTAATTACTACTATATCAGATACATCGTGGTACGGAATTATTTGGACTACAAGATCAAACCAGATTATGGAACAGGACTTAATAAGTAACGTTCAACAAATTGGAATTCATTTATCAACAGATTTTTTTCTTCCCTTTGAACTCATTTCTATAGTTCTTTTAGTTTCCTTGATAGGTGCGATTACTATGGCTCGTCAATAATAATAAATATTGAGAAAAGAATTAAGAATTAAAGGAAAAAATTTCTTTTCTTAATCTTAACTTAATATATATATATTTTATATATTTATTATATTTATATTTTCATTTTAAAATATAAATATATAAAAAAATAAAAAACGAAAAGGCTAAAAGGTCTTAATTAAATCCATCTATTGTCAATACTTTCTTTATTTTCTGTAATTGTTTGTTCTAGTCTAGCCAATTGAACTACTTGAATTATTGTTGTTATTGAAATGAATCGAGATTGATAAGGAGTTAGTCAATGATGTTCGAGCATGTACTTTTTTTAAGTGTCTATTTATTTTCTATCGGTATCTATGGATTGATCACAAGTCGAAACATGGTTAGAGCGCTTATGTGTCTTGAGCTTATACTAAATTCAGTTAATATTAATCTCGTAACATTTTCTGATATATTTGATAATCGCCAATTAAAAGGAGACATTTTCTCAATATTTATTATTGCCGTTGCAGCTGCTGAAGCAGCTATTGGGCTAGCTATTGTTTCGTCGATCCACCGGAACAGAAAATCAACTCGTATTAATCAATCGAATTTGTTGAATAATTAGTGATAATTATCACTAAAATCAAGATATAATAATAAAAAAAGAACATAAAACAAAAAAACTTTATTTTATATTTTTTTTGTATTCTACTATATTCTACTAATTAATTATTTATACTTCTACTTCTTTTTTTTTTATTTCTATTTTTTTATTTCCATATCTAAATTTAATATATATATGGAATTCTGTATAACATATATTTCTTATGTTCTTTCTTATGTTCTTATGTATTCTTATGTTCTTATGTATTAATATTATATATATACATCTATTATATATATACATCTTTAATATAGATAGATTTAAGATAGATTTAAAATATAGATAGATCTAAAATAGAAAAATCAGATTCTAATATATAAAATATAAATTTGAATATGTATGTTATTATATTTTACTAATTTTTTACTAACTGTTAGTATATTTTCATTTCATTTTATATTTCAATATTCCTATTGAATATTGATTAATCTATTTGTTTTGCTAACCAATTTTAATTAACATGTACAGCTTATATGATCATGGTTGTTGAAACATAAATCAAAGTCTCTTGGTTCTTCTCATGAACAGATTTAGAAATATACTGATTCTTAAAATTTTGATAAACCACTGCTTCGTCTGGTGTCTACAAAATATATATTAATTTTTTACCAGATCGAAAATTTTTTATGTTAAAATCTGGAATTTATAGATCCAATGTCACATTCAGTAAAAATTTATGATACATGTATAGGATGTACTCAGTGTGTACGAGCTTGCCCCACAGATGTATTGGAAATGATACCTTGGGACGGGTGTAAAGCCAAGCAAATTGCTTCTGCGCCAAGAACCGAGGATTGCGTAGGTTGTAAGAGATGTGAATCCGCTTGCCCAACAGATTTTTTAAGTGTTCGTGTTTATTTATGGCATGAAACAACTCGCAGCATGGGTCTAGCTTATTGATACGTTACAAAAAACTCCACTTGAATCATTTGATTCCTCTTTACCGACAAAAACCCGTACTCGATAAAATAAAATATATTATTCCGAGCACGGGTTTTTCTGGTCAAAACGTATCTATTTTGTCTTTATCATGAGTTATTTTCCTTGGTTAACAATACTTGTTGTTTTGCCGATATTCGGGGGCTCTTCAATTTTCTTTCTTCCTCATAGAGGAAATAAGATGTTTAGGTGGTATACTATATGTATATGTTTGTTAGAACTTCTTATAACCACTTACGTATTTTGTTATCATTTCCAATTGGACGATCCACTAACACAATTGGAGGAAGATTTTAAGTGGATAGATATTTTTGATTTTCACTGGAGACTGGGAATTGATGGACTTTCCATAGGCCCCATTTTACTGACAGGATTTATCACTACTTTAGCTACTTTAGCAGCCTGGCCAGTTACTCGAAATTCGCGATTATTTTATTTCCTGATGCTAGCAATGTACAGTGGCCAAATAGGATTATTTTCTTCTCGAGACCTTTTACTTTTTTTCATCATGTGGGAGTTGGAATTAATTCCTGTTTACTTACTTTTATCCATGTGGGGAGGAAAGAAGCGCCTCTACTCGGCTACAAAGTTTATTTTGTACACTGCGGGGGGTTCCATTTTTCTCTTAATAGGAGTTCTAGGTATGGGTTTGTATAGCTCCAACGAACCTATATTAGATTTTGAAAGATTAGCTAATCAATCATATCCCGTGGCATTGGAAATACTCTTCTATTTTGGCTTCCTTATAGCTTATGCTGTCAAATCGCCGATTATACCCCTACATACGTGGCTACCAGATACCCATGGAGAAGCACATTACAGTACATGTATGCTTCTAGCTGGAATTTTATTAAAAATGGGAGCATATGGACTCATTCGAATCAATATGGAATTATTACCCCATGCTCATTCTATATTTTCTCCCTGGTTGGTAATAGTGGGAACGATGCAAATAATCTATGCAGCTTTAACTTCTCTCGGTCAACGAAATTTAAAAAAGAGAATAGCTTATTCTTCCGTATCTCATATGGGTTTTATAATTATAGGAATTGGTTCTATAACAGGCATGGGACTCAATGGTGCCATTTTACAAATACTTTCTCATGGATTTATTGGTGCTGCACTTTTTTTCTTGGCAGGGACCTGTTGTGATAGAATACGTCTCGTTTATCTTGACGAAATGGGGGGGGTATCAATTCCAATGCCAAAGTTATTTACTATGTTCAGTAGCTTTTCGATGGCTTCTCTGGCATTGCCGGGAATGAGTGGTTTTGTTGCGGAATCAATAGTATTTTTTGGAATAATTACCAGTCCAAAATATCTTTTAATGCCGAAAATGCTAATTACTTTCGTAATGGCAATTGGAATGATATTAACGCCTATTTATTTATTATCTATGTTACGCCAGATGTTTTATGGATACAAGCTATTCAATGCTCCAAACTCTAGTTTTGCAGATTCTGGGCCACGAGAACTTTTCGTTTCAATCTGTATCTTTCTACCCGTAATAGGAATTGGTATTTATCCTGATTTCGTTTTTTCGCTATCAGTTGACAGGGTACAAACTATTTTATCTAATTATTTTCATAGATAGTCTTTCATTACTGAATACCGAAAGTCTTATAATTTATTGATTTAATAAAAAAATTGGGTTCACTGTACAATGCAAAAAGGTAATAAAATTAATTAGATATAGTAATCAGATGTATGTTATGTATTTCGAGTTTTTGAGAACCGTTTGAATGAAGAAAAATCATTCAAACGGTTCTCAAAAACTCGCACAAAGAAACAAAAACCTTTCGTTATACATGGAACAATATTCTTATCTATTTTTCATCTAAATTTATTCAATTAGATGTGAATGAACCATAACTATGTAAACCTATCCCTAATAGATTGATTCCAAAATAACATATCCAAATTATAAGAAATCCTATAGAAGCTACAAGTGCTGAATTCGTACCTTGAAAAATTGGATTTGTTCTAGTATGTAAATAAATTGCGAATATGGTCCAAGTAATAAATGCCCAAGTTTCTTTAGGGTCCCAATTCCAATAAGATCCCCATGCTTCATTAGCCCATACTGCTCCGCAAAGAATGCCTATGGTTAAAAACGTAAATCCCAAACTTATGACACGATAACTCCAATAATCCAAACGCTGAGTCAATTGATGTTTATAATAATTTCGAAATGGAAGAAAAAAGGTCTTTTTAAAAAGATTTCTTTTTTCGTTCAAATTCAAATATGGAATCTCACCAAAGAAAGATAATTTAATTAAGAAATTTTTACTCTTTAAAAAGCTTTCGATGTTTTTTCGAAATGTAATGATTAAAAGAGCGATTGACAGTAAGGATCCACATAAAAGAGCTGCATAGCTCAATAACATCATACTTACGTGCATCATTAACCACTGAGATTGGAGAGCCGGTACTAATATTTCAGATTGATGCATTTCGGTTAAAAGACCCGACGTGGCAAAGCCTTGAGTCAAAATTGCGCTTGGTGCAGTTATTGTGCTTAAATCATTTTTATGGTTCCCCATCTTGGGAATTATATAAATAATAGAGAAACTACATGAAAGAAAGATTAATGACTCGTATAAATTGCTTAACGGAAAATGTCCCGAGGAAATCCAACGAGAAACTAATAATCCTGTTATAGTGAAAAAAGTAGCTATCATTCCTTTTTCCGACGAATCGCGTAATCCTTTAATTTCTTGGATTAATAAGGTGATCACATGAATCGTAATCACAATTGAAATTACCGAAAAAGAGATATGAGTTAATATATGTTCTAAAGTAGAAAAAATCATAAAACAGAATCCCATTACAGAATTAAAATCGGGAATTGAATACATTATAGGATCCATTAATTGAATACATTATAGAATCCATTGTATATCTTTTAAAAGATTTACAGTATAAAATGCCGCCACTCGGACTCGAACCGAGATGCTCTAGCACTGCTTCCTAAGAGCAGCGTGTCTACCAATTTCACCATGGCGGCTTACTTGAAATAATAATAGTCAATTCATGTTGAATCGTCGAGACTCAAGAATTCTATATAATTTAGAAAACATTAGAATCGATGAATAAAGACTTGTTTAAGTTTATATTTGAATCTTCAATTAATAAAAGAATCCTTAATCTTTATTTAGTTAGTATTATTAGAATTTTTTTAACTTGACTTTTGCGCACTATAAATAGAGTTCTCTCCAAAAAATGGGATTTTGTTCTTAGTCGAGATAGAGAGCTAAGAACTCTCCCTTTTCCATTTTTCTAATGATTTGACACCTTTGCTATCTAATTAATACTCTTCATTATCCACACAATATATGATAAGATTCATTTTATTTTTGATTAGGCATGCAACGAAAAAAAAAATGTAATTTCTATCCCAACTGTGCTCTACTTTTCACAATAAAAAAATATGTGAAAAGTAGATAAAGAAAAAAAAGAAATCTTTAGAACCAAATAACAAAAAAAATTTTATTTTACATACCACAGTACCCTGTTTGTTATTTATGACTAATATTGAGGAATTCAATACATTTGTTAATGATAATTTAATAAAAATTTAGCTCTTCGGACTATATCAATTTCAATTATTCCAAAACTTTATTATTTGTTTGTCGCACAAAAAAACTTTTTGAATGCCCGGTGGAGATCGATTTCGCTAAAGAAAGGGCTTTTACTGCAGCTAAATACCCTTTTTTCTTCCAAATATTTCTACGAATACGTTTTTTTGACAGAGAAGTACGTTTTTTTGGAACTGCCATTCAAAAAAAGGAGTAATATTGTTGTATGTGAAAGACATGTATTGTTCAAAATAGATTGTTTGTTTTATTTATTATCTATTTATTTTATTTATTATCTATACTTATTCCCTTTCCCTTTCTCTTTGCGGATAATCAAATAGTGTTTTCAAAGTTTAAAACATATTATATTATATAAATAGAAATAAATATTCTGTTACGTATAAGACTAAAGATAAAAAAATAGAAAGAAAAAAACAAGGGAATTCTTTTTGAGAAAAGGAATTTTTTCCTATTACTTAATTGATTAAGTTTAGATCAGAATGCTTTGCCTGTTATTTTAATTCTAATTGGATTGGAATTGTGAATCTGTTAAACAAAATTTTGCGTTACCTGATTGATAAAGTAAAGATAATTTTTATTCAAATATAGATACTATAAATCTGTATTTGATTCAAATACTCTTTTTGTTCTAATTTGTTTTTCTTAACTATACTATATGACATGATTCTAAATTACTAGAATCAAAATATTCTAATAACAGAAATATTCTAATAAGAATATTATACCAAGTGAATACGAATAGGTAGTAGAATGATTAAATTAAACATAGTAAAAAATCTCATATTCTCTATCATATTCTCTATATTAATATATTAATCTTAATATATTAAGATTAATAAATTTTTTTTATTAGTTAGAATAACCTTTGTGTAATTATTTGGTCATATCATTTTACTAAGCAATTGTCAATTTTTGAATATTCCAACCAAATACTTGAGAAGAATCAAAATAATGAAAAATGGAGTCTCCTCATGTCTTTTTTGTTGATTTCTTTTTTTTATTCTTCCTTTCATTCAAATAAAAAGAGGTAAGAATTGGCGAATCGGAAACAATTATCAATTATTAAGAAAAAAATTCAAACTGTTTTATTATGGAATATACATATCAATATGCATGGATAATCCCTTTTCTTCCACTTCCTGTTCCAATCTTAATAGGATTTGGACTTTTACTTTTTCCGACAGCAACAAAAAGCATTCACCGTATATGGGCTTTTCCTAGTATTTTACTGTTAAGTATAGCTATGGGGTTTTCGGCCAATCTGTCTATTCAACAAATAAATGGAAGTTTTATCTATCAATATTTATGGTCTTGGACCATAAATAATGATTTTTCCTTAGAGTTTGGATACTTGATTGATCCACTTACTTCTATTATGTCGATACTAATTACTACTGTTGGAATCATGGTTCTTATTTATAGTGACAATTATATGTTTTATGATCAAGGATATTTGCGATTTTTTGCTTATATGAGTTTTTTTAGTGCCTCCATGTTGGGATTAGTTACCAGTTCCAATTTGATACAAATTTATATTTTTTGGGAACTCGTGGGAGTTTGTTCATATTTATTAATAGGGTTTTGGTTCACACGACCAATTGCTGCAAGTGCTTGTCAAAAAGCTTTTGTAACAAATCGTGTAGGGGATTTTGGTTTATTATTAGGAATTTTAGGTTTTTATTGGATAACAGGTAGTTTCGAATTTCGAGATTTGTTCAAAATAACTAATAACTTGATCCATAATAATGGAGTCAACCCCTTATTTGCTACGTTGTGTGCTTCTTTATTATTCCTCGGTGCAGTCGCTAAATCTGCACAATTTCCCCTTCACGTATGGTTACCTGATGCAATGGAAGGACCTACTCCTATCTCGGCTCTTATACACGCGGCTACTATGGTAGCGGCGGGAATTTTTCTTGTAGCTCGACTTCTTCCCCTTTTCATAGGTATACCTTACATAATGAATTTCATTTCTTTAATAGGTGTAATAACAGTCCTATTAGGAGCTACTTTAGCTCTTGCTCAAAGAGATATAAAAAGAAGTTTAGCCTATTCGACAATGTCTCAATTGGGTTATATTATGTTAGCTCTAGGTATAGGTTCTTATAGAGCTGCTTTATTCCATTTGATTACTCATGCCTATTCTAAAGCCTTATTGTTTTTGGGGTCTGGATCTATTATTCATTCAATGGAATCCATTGTTGGATATTCACCCGATAAGAGTCAGAATATGGTTCTTATGGGCGGCTTAACAAAATATGTTCCAATTACAAGAATTACTTTTTTATTAGGTACACTTTCTATTTGTGGTATTCCGCCCCTTGCTTGTTTTTGGTCTAAAGATGAAATTCTTAATGATAGTTGGTTGTATTCACCAACTATTTTTGCAATAATAGCTTGCTTCACAGCAGGATTAACCGCATTTTATATGTTTCGTCTATATTTACTTACTTTTGATGGGTATTTGCGCGTTCATTTTCAAAATTATAGTAGCACTAAAAATAGCTCATCCTATTCAATATCTTTATGGGGAAAAGAACTACCAAAAGAAATCAAAAAAGATTTACTTTTATCAACAATGAGTAATAAAGTCATCTTTTTTTCAAAGGATGCATATAAAATAGATAATAATCTAAGAAAAAGCGTACGAAACTTTAGCACTTACCTTGGAAATAAATATACTTCCATGTATCCTCACGAATCAGACAATACTATGCTATTTCCTCTGCTTGTATT